ACGAGACATCTAAGTCGTACAAGTAAAGAGATCTATTCATTGATAAGAAAAAGAAAAAACGTGAACGGTGATTGGATTGATGAGAAAATAGAATTCTGGGTCGCGAACAGTGATTCGATTGATGATGAAGAAAGAGAATTCTTGGTTCAGTTCTCCACCTTAACGACAGAAAAAAGGATTGATCAAATCCTATTGAGTCTGACTCATAGTGATCATTTAACAAAGAATGACTCTGGTTATCAAATGATTGAACAACCGGGATCAATTTCCTTACGATACTTAGTTGACATTCATCAAAAGGATCTAATGAATTATGAGTTCAATAGATCCTGTTTAGCAGAAAGACGGATATTCCTTGCTCATTATAAAACAATCACTTATTCACAAACCTCGTGTGGGGCTGATAGTTTTCATTCCCCATCTCCTCATGGAAAACCCTTTTCGCTCCGCTTAGCTCTATACCCTTCTAGAGGTATTTTAGTGATAGGTTCTATAGGAACTGGACGATCCTGTTTGGTCAAATACCTAGCGACAAACTCCTATGTTCCTTTCATTACGGTATTTCCGAACAAGTTCCTGGATGACAAGCCTAAAGGTTATCTTATTGATGATAGTTACGATATTGATAATATTGATGATAGTGATGATGACCTTGATATTGATACGGAGCTTCTAACTATGTATATGACGCCGAAAATAGACCGATTTGATATCACCCTTCAATTCGAATTAGCAAAAGCAATGTCTCCTTGCATAATATGGATTCCAAACATTCATGATCTGCATGTCAATGAGTCGAATTACTTATCCCTCGGTCTATTAGAGAACTATCTCTCCAGGGATTGTGAAAGATGTTCCACCGGAAAGATTCTTGTTATTGCTTCGACTCATATTCCCCAAAAAGTGGATCCCGCTCTAATAGCTCCGAATAAATTCAATACATGCATTAAGATACGAAGGCTTCTTCTTCCACAACAACGAAAGCACTTTTTCATTCTTTCATATACTAGGGGATTTCACTTGGAAAAGAAGATGTTCCATACTAACGGATTCGGGTCCATAACCATGGGTTCCAATGCGCGAGATCTTGTAGCACTTATCAATGAGGCCCTATCAATTAGTATTACACAGAAGAAATCCATTATAGAAACTAATACAATTAGATCAGCTCTTCATAGAAAAACTTGGGATTTTCGATCCCATATAAGATCGGTTCAGGATCATGGGATCCTTTTCTATCAGATAGGAAAGGCTGTTACACAAAATGTACTTCTAAGTAATTGCCCCATAGATCCTATATCTATCTATATGAAGAAGAAATCATGTAAGGTAGGGGATTCTTATTTGTACAAATGGTACTTCGAACTTGGAACGAGCATGAAGAAATTCACGATACTTCTTTATCTTTTGAGTTGTTCTGCCGGATCGGTCGCTCAAGATCTTTGGTCTTCATCCAGACACGATGAAAAAAATTGGATCACTTCTTATGGATTCGTTGAGAATGATTCTGATCTAGTTCATGGCCTATTACTCTTATTACTATTAGAAGTAGAAGGCGCTCTGGCTCTGGCGGGATCCTCACGGACAGAAAAATATTGCAGTCAGTTTGATAAGAATCGAGTGACATTACTTCTTCGGTCCGAACCAAGGAATCAGTTAGATATGATGCAAAATGGATCTTGTTCTATCGTTGATCAGGGATTTCTATATGAAAAATACGAATCGGAGTTTGAAGAAGGGGAAGTGGCCCTCGATCCGCAACAGATAGAGGAGGATTTATTCAATCACATAGTTTGGGCTCCTAGAATATGGCGCCTTTGTGGCAATCTATTTAAAAGGCCCACTGAATTGGGATTTCCCTATTGGACTGGGTCATTTCGGGGCAAACGGATCATTTATCATAAAGAGGATGAGCTTCAAGAGAATGATTCGGAGTTCTTGCAGAGTGGAACCATGCAGTACCAGACACGAGATAGATCTTCCAAAGAACAAGGTTTTTTTCGACCAAGCCAATTCATTTGGGACCCTGCGGATCCATTCTTTTCCCTATTCAAATATCAGCCCTCTGTCTCTGTGTTTTCACGTCGAGAATTCTTTGCAGATGAAGAGATGTCAAAGGGGCTTATTGCTTCCCAAACAAATCCTCCTACATCTATATATAAACGCTGGTTTATCAAAAATATGCAAGAAAAGCACTTCGAATTGTTGATTCATCGCCAGAGATGGTTTAGAACCAATAGTTCCTTATCTAATGGATCTTTCCGTTCTAATACTCTATCCGAGAGTTATCAGTATTTATCAAATCTGTTCCTATCTAACGGAACGCTATTGGATCAAATGACAAAGACATTGTTGAGAAAGAGATGGATTTTCCCGGAGGAAATGAAACATTTGATTCATGTAACAGGAGAAAGATTCCCCATTCCTTAGCCGTAAAGATATGTGCCCATGAAAAGGGGATTAAGTGGAACAGAATTGGCCGGATGGTAGAGTCGTGGAA